CATAAGTGCTCTAACCATGTTTCGACTTGTGATCAATCCATAAATACCGATAGAAAATAAATAGGCACTCAAAATAAGTACATGTTCGGTCATCATTGACCAACCCCTCATCAATCTTGATTCATTTCAATATGAACAACAATTTCACCGATTTGATTAGAATATAAATTAAGTACGAAACAAAGTAAGGTATTAGTAATGGATCGAACTAAACCCCTTTCAATTTCATATATGAACAATAGAATATGAAAATGGAACTGAAGGAAAATGGATGTGATAACATAGAACAAAACAAGACTTTATTTATTTTATTTTGGATCTAAGTATTTATTACTTAATTACTTTACTGCCGGGCCATAGCAATTGCACCTATCAAAGCAACTAAAAGAATTATAGAAATGAGTTCAAATGGAAGGTAAAAATCTGTTGATAAATGAATCCCAATTTGTTGAACGTTACTTGTTAGGTCCTGCTCTATAATCTGATTTGATCTTGTAGTCCAAACAATCCCGTACCACGACGTATCCGAGATAGTAGTAATTAGTGAAAAAAGAATACTTGTACAAACCAGTGAAGTGACCCCATCCCCAACGGTCCAAAGATAGAAATCGTTGTAATATTCTGAACCATTCATGAACATCACAGCAAATAGGATTAAAACATTTACAGCTCCTACGTAAATAAGGAGCTGTGCAGCAGCTACAAAATAGGAGTTAGATGGAATATAGAATAAGGATATACAAACAAGAACCAGTCCCAATGAAAAAGCAGAATAAATTGGGTTGGTAAGTAAGACCACCCCCAGACCTCCTAATATAAGACCTGATCCCAGAAATACTAAAAGAATATCATGTATTGGTCCAGGTAAATCCATTATGTGTAAAAAAAGAGATAAATAAATCGAAATATTTCATAAACTTACTAACCGATCCAAGAAAAAAGAGGTTACCTTATTTTTTTCTTGTATATGATACGTTCCTAATTGAATCCTAAAGGGGTGTAGATTTATATAGATACAGTTATTGGATCAATCCCGCTACTGTATCTGAAAGAGTAGTTCGGAATTGTATATTTTGAAATCATCACAGATCTATGAATCCATTCTAAATCAAAATCAAGCCTTGATTCTCACCAATCAATAGTTATTTACTGACCTAGCAAAATGAAAGAAGCCTCGCTCCTTTACTTTAGATCAAAACGGAATCTTAGTAATTGGTAATCGTTTTTGAATCAAGAGGTTTACCCCTGATTATTTTGATTGGAGTCGAATTCGTAATTGTTCGAATTGTGTAATCTCCAATTACTGACATTGGTAACCGGCCCAAAGCAATTTGATTATAATTCAATTCGTGACGATCATAAGTAGAAAGTTCATATTCTTCAGTCATTGATAAACAGTTTGTTGGACAATACTCGACACAATTACCACAAAATATACAGATTCCAAAATCAATACTATAATTAAGCAATCGTTTCTTTCTAATATCCGTTTCCAATCTCCAATGAACAACGGGTAGATCTATGGGGCATACCCGAACACATACTTCACAAGCAATGCATTTATCAAATTCAAAATGGATTCGACCACGAAAACGCTCCGATGTGATCGATTTTTCATAAGGATATTGAATAGTCACAGGTAAACGATTCACATGAGATAAGGTAATCATGAAACTTTGACCAATATACCTTGCAGCTCGTATTGTCTGTTGACCATAATTCATGAACCCAGTCACCATAGGGAACATATCGTGGATATCCATGAATAGTTTGATGTTTCTTTCTCTTGCTCTAGATAGGTTATGAATCTAGAATATCATATTTTGTTATAGCGAAACGAGTTGGGAAGAAGTTGTTAATAATAGATTACCTAGAGAAATAGGTAAAAGAAATTTCCACCCAAGGTTTAATAGCTGGTCCATTCTCATCCTAGGTAAAGTCCATCTTGTTGTGATAGGAATGAACAGGAACAAATAAGCTTTAGCTAATGTAATAAGGATACCAATTGTCATTCCAAAGACTCCACCTGTTTTATTTATTCCAAAAGGTTCAGAAATGAATATGTACGGAATAGAGAAATTCCACCCGCCCAAGTAAAGAACTGTTACAAATAATGAAGAAACTAGTAGATTTAGGTAAGAAGCAACGTAAAATAAACCAGATTTAATACCTGAATATTCGGTTTGATAACCTGCTACTAATTCCTCCTCTGCTTCTGGTAAATCAAAAGGTAATCTTTCACATTCCGCTAGGGAAGAAATTAGAAAAACTATAAACCCTATAGGTTGACGCCACAGATTCCACCCCCAAAACCCATATTTTGACTGTGCCTCAACTATATCAACTGTACTTGAACTGTTAGATAATCATAGTCGATGATAACATCACTATTCCCATCGCTATTCCAGAACCGCACATGAGACCTCAGCTTCATACGGCTCCTCGATGGCCACAAATAAATCTAAGGACTGGTTCGTTATTACCTCGGCATGTTTGTAGTGTAGATTAGAGTAAAGATGTATCGAAGAGTCCCGAATTAGACCAATGGAATTCCGTCCGCCATAATAAAAAAAAAGCGCTTCCGAATTGATCTCATCCTTTATTTTCTAATTAGACTTAGAATTCTTTTAGTTCAGTAATAACTTAATCCTTCAATAAAATACTCGTTGTTTCAATAGATATTTCGACCCATACTTTTCGTACGAAAAATTATTAGACACTAATTCATAAGTTATAGTTGATAAATCATTATAAGAATTCTATCCGTATGAATATGGATAGGATTGAGGAAAGAAAGAATAAACAAAGATCTCTTATTATTCAGTTTTCCTATTGCATTCCATTTCTTTCGTTCCTGTTCTTCTTTCTCACTCAGAAGGGGGGTTTCTAAAAAATCAAATCAAAGGATTACTTCGTTCTCGACAGTCATTTATTTAATCAGTGGATAGAAGCATACTCTGGATCGGAATCGTGAGGAAGTACTGCTTGATCATTTCTACGAACTTAAAGCCCTCATTATGATTCCTTTTATTTTATGAAGAAATATCCCTTTGGATACCTTACATTATCTTCATCACTAATCCTTTGTGTACCTTTGTGTTCCTAACCGTCCACTCATTTTTGATTGATCCCCGATATGGTAATACATACAACATACACAACATACAACAACATAGAATACAATAGTAGAAACTCCATACAGTTGATCTTTTGCACCCGCTTCAAGTCATGATGACTAATCAACCAATCTTGGGGTAAACAGTTTCGACCGCTTATGTTTACTTCCACTTTACTCTCGTACATAGGGAATGAGAATCAATCTTCTTACTGCAAATTCATAAGCTGTTTTGTTTCACTCATATAACTATCTGGTTTAACTCATCGACCCGAATGATGAATAAAAAGAGAAAGGTATCTATTCAACACATCCAACCCCTTTCCTGGAAATAAAGGAAAGGGGTAAAGGTTCATGTTCCAACGAATCACACGTAGAGATATTGATAACACACACGGAGTTAATGGTATTTCATAACTAATAGATTGAGCAGCAGCTCGTAGACCACCTGAAAAGGAATATTTATTATTCGATCCATATCCTGACATAAGAAGTCCAATAGGAGCAATACTGGAAATAGCGATCCATAAAAAAACGCCTATACTGAGATCGGCTAGAACAAGGCGATAGCCAAAAGGAATTACTAAATAGCTTAGTAGAATTGATATGACCGCTATAGATGGCCCCATACTGAATAAACGAACATCTCCTCTAGATGGGAGAAGATCCTCTTTCAAAAGTAGTTTGGTCCCATCTGCTAGAGCTTGAAGAATTCCAAAAGGGCCGGCATATTCAGGCCCGATACGTTGTTGTATCCCTGCAGATATTTCTCTTTCTAACCACACAATCACGAGTACGCCTATTGTGATTCCCGATACAGGAGTAAAAATAGGGACAAGCAGCCATAAGAGGTCTATGACCTCTTTTAAGGATTCCGATCTGGAAAAAGAATTGATAGCTTGTACTTCTGTCGTATCAATTATCATTTCAACGATCAACTTCTCCCATAATGATATCTATACTACCTAGTATCGTCATGATATCAGCCAATTTCATTCTTTTAACTAGCTGAGGAAGAATTTGCAAATTGATGAAACCTGGTGGACGAATTTTCCATCTCCAGGGAAAAACACTATTATCCCCTATCAGAAAAATTCCCAATTCTCCCTTTGGGGCTTCTACTCTCACATAAAGTTCTTGTTTCGACAATTCAAAAGTGGGAGAAGGCTTTTTACTAATGAATCGATATTCAAAACCATTCCATTCGGAATCACTTGCTCTATCAAAGCGTCGAACTTCTAAGTTCTCATAGGGCCCCCCCGGAATTCCTTCTAGAGCCTGTTGAATAATTTTTATGGATTCCGTCATTTCATTGATTCGTACTAAATAACGAGCTAATGAGTCTCCTTCTTTTTGCCACTGGACTTCCCAATCGAATTCATCGTAACACTCATAATGATCAACTTTACGAAGATCCCATTGGATTCCGGAAGCTCGTAGCATTGGTCCCGATAAACCCCAATTTATTGCTTCCTCCCCACCAATAATGCCCACCCCTTCAACTCGTTCCAAAAAAATGGGATTTTGCGTAATAAGCTTTTGATATTCAACAATTCCTGTTAAAGAATAATCGCAGAAATCCAAACATTTATCTATCCAGCCATGAGGTAAATCAGCAGCGACTCCCCCGATACGGAAATAATTATGCATCATTCGCATACCTGTGGCAGCTTCGAATAGGTCATATAGCAATTCCCTTTCTCTGAAAATATAGAAGAAGGGAGTCTGTGAACCGATATCTGCCATAAAAGGTCCAAGCCATAATAAATGAGAAGCTATACGACTCAGCTCCAGCATAATTACTCTGATATAGCTGGCTCTTTTGGGTACTTGAATATTTCCTAATTGTTCTGGTGCATTTACCGTTATTGCCTCTGTGAACATAGTAGCTAAATAATCCCAACGTGTTACATAAGGAAGATATTGTATAATTGTTCGGTTTTCCGCAATTTTTTCCATCCCTCTGTGTAAATAACCCAATACGGGTTCGCAGTCAATAACATCTTCACCATCTAGAGTAACGATAAGTCGAAGAACACCATGCATTGATGGGTGGTGAGGACCCATATTAACTATCATGAGGTCTTTTCTTGTAGCCGGTACATTCATATGTTTTCTTCTCCGATCCATTATTCTATGAATTGCCGAAAACGAAATAAATGAGGTTCATCAAAATTCAAGATCTAATAAACCAAAGAATTCAAACAATCTTCAAATTAACGAGTTTTTGGTTCCCGAATATCTAATTGATCAATTAATTTTTTATAACGCACTCTATTTTTCTTTGACAAATAAGCCAGCAGCCGTTGACGTTTTCCCAGAATTTTCCGCAAACCTATCTGAGATAAATAATCTTTTCTGTGCAATTCAAAATGTGAAGTAAGTCTCTGTATCTTATTGGTGAAACTGATTACTTGAAATTCAACAGATCCTTTGTTTTTTTCTTCTTTCGGAATAACTGAGATGAATGAATTTTTGACCATAACCATAAAAATTTCTCTCTTTTTTTTTTTTTCCACAGATATGGATTTTACCAATCAGGAATAATAAGAATGCCAGTTATTTTGATCTGATACACCCAATAATCTGGATTTATTCATATATTACTTTAATTCTATCAAATCAAATCAAAATGAAATTCAAATGAATTGTAAGTACAATTTTTAATTTGATTCGATAGAAGGGCAATTTCTGTACCCACAAAAGAAAATGATTTTGACCTAAGAAGATTCTGCCGAATCATTTCTAGATTCAATCCAATTGAGACGTTATTGAATCGGTATCATGTATTAGAATGTAACACAGCGTGTGTGTACATTCATAGACCGGATCCGACACCTGATATATAGGAAATGTACCAACCATCAACTAATTCCGAATCGTGGATACATATGTATCCTTGACATACTGAAACGGCTGCCATTATTGGTATCAAACCAGTAGCGATTCATACAAGCTAAATCCTCTAATCGATAATTGGGCCAAAGAAACAATTTGAATTGAATGAATTTATTTATATCTGTATCAATATGCTTGTCCTCATCCAAAAATTGCCCCCAGTTCCTTACATTGTTGTCATTGAAAAATACCGGATTTCTATCCATAACATTCCTATTTCCGGAATTGAAACAAATTAGAATTCTCAATTCTCTACGACGCCTAGGGGATAGAATATTTTCAGGAACAAGCAAATCATAATGATTTTCGTCTCTATTCACAAGCATCTTTTTTTGTTGTACAATGGATCCATTGAAATAATTCTCATCAACATATCTTTTTTCTCGATATCTTTCATTAGTTTGGCATTTATTATTATGGACCAATGAGATACCTATGGTTTGATACATAATAAATTGTCTATCCCATTTTATAGACAGACGTACTGGTTCGAGAATCAATATTCCCTTTTTTATCAATTCTGGAAGAGTTAGATTCGTCTGAATTAACATTACATCCAGGTGCATTTCTCCTCCTTGAATAGAGGATATAGCAATTTCCTTTGCATTTATTAGTCTAAGCAGGAAACAATATACCTTAACATTATTGAAAATTCTGTGATTCAAAGGATCATCCCATCTCAATTGAAAAAGCAAATATTTTTTCAGGAATAACTCTAGTTTTGCTTTCTTGTTACTCTCGGGTTGTCCTTTCTTTTCACGTTTTTGAATGTCTGATTCCGTGTAATCCTTTTCAAAATCTTTTTGTCGTTTTCGTGCGTCTGAGCCAATATTTCCGTGGCCGAGCTGTTCTTTTTCTTCTTGATTTCGATTCTTTAATTCAAGATATTCTTTTTGATTAGATGATATACGAAGATCCTTTTTTTGATTTCCATTAATGTTTTTGTTTTCACTAATGTTTTCATTTCCATTTAAAATGAAAAGAAGTAATTTGATTGGTATAATCCACGGTTTGATCTTATATGCATCATAAAGTGGCACAAATTCTGAGAAGAACCAAGATTTCGGATTTAATATGGGACGATATAGCATTTCTTTATTCATTCCCATCAAAAAAAACTTTTTTTTTTGATTGGGTGGGTTGATTTCTTGATGAATCGTGAGATAGAAAAGATCTTTCTTATCAATCATTTGATAATAATCAGTCTCGGTCTTAGTCATTTTATTAATGTTGGTCCCGGTATCCGTATCGGTCCAGGACTCAATATCGATATTCTTTCTAAGAAATAAATCGAAAATTTTCCACTCCAAATATTTTCTATCCGTACTTTTACCCGTACCAATAATATACTCTTCTCCTAGATAATCACGAATAGATATATCCCCCAGTACATAAAATGGTTCAATTTTAGGTGTGTTGTAATTATATGGAATCTCTCGGTCCTCGTTTACTTGTAATGAGGATGGATAAATATATGAGTCTTTCCTATCCCCATAATTAATATATTTATATGAAAAAAGATCATATCTGTAGTTTTTTTTTAATTTTGCTTTTTTGCTCGTCAATGAATTCACTTCATAATCATTTTTTTTCTCGTAATGAATGAATTGGGCTTTTTCATATGAATTCTTTTTTGAGTCTTTATTTTGAATCGTACGACGCCAATTGACCCTAGTTCGCCATTTTTGCGGTACTAATTTAGACCACCTAGCCTGAGATAAATTGTATTGATAATGACCCCTTAACCAGTTTTTCCATTCATTCATTCCAGAATTCGGAAGTTTTTTATGCCTTGATTTGGAATCAAATATTCTTCGTGTTCCAAAAAAATTCCTGATTCTATCCTTAAGAATAAGATATGCTTCGCGATATTGAAGTAGAGATCTCAAATGATACTTTTTGATAGCTTGGATTTGTGATAATTTGTAAAATACAGATGCTTGTGAAAAGGAATATGGGTCACCAGAAATCTTTGATTTATTATTACTAATATTAGAAAGATACTTTTTTATAGTCGAAATAAAGTGAATTTTTTTTTGATTTGTTTCATCAATCCCTTCTTTATTTTTTTCATCATTGTGAATGTATTTATCGATAATCTTTTTTGTTGATTCAAGGAAAAGTTGTACATTGACTCTAGAAATATTAACCGTACATAGAAAGATATGTATGTATATTCTTTCGTTGAAAAATGTAAAAAAATAGTGCCATTTGCGTATGAATATGAATCTGTTACTTCTTCTTTTTGATATCTGCCAAATAGGTTTCTGCGATTCCGATCTTTTATCACCACAACTTGTATCGTTAGGACTAATATTTATATCCGGAGTTATAAATATTTTTCTTTTGTCTTTTGCACCCCTTTCTATTTGATTTCTGATTAGGGTTGTTCTATCGGACAGATCTTTCCTTTTTTTTTCTGTCAGTGAATAATTTGCCCAATCCATGAATCTAATTCGAATGGTCGATTCAGGAACAATTTTATTACTGCTTCTGATTATGGAATCTTTTCCATTTCCATTCGGTTCATATACTTTCTTCAATACAAATAAGAAAATTGTATTTACGTTTACAAACTCTTTTATTATTCTTTTAAAAAATAGAACCGTTTTGATAATCCATCTTGTTTTTTCTTTTGAGACTTTTATAAACTGTTTTGTTTTTTTTTTGAAAACTCTTAGAACTAGAAAACATTTTTTTTTCACTTTTCTCTTTTTTTTTTCGAATTCATTATAAATAGGTTCAAAAAAGGAAGGTTGTTGTCGGGCAGAACCAAAAGGTAGTTCGGTTTCCCTTCCCCAGATTGTTAAAAAACAAAAATTTTCCGTTTTCCCCTTCTTTTGGATTGGATCTCTATGATGGGATCGTAGTTTGGATTTGCGCCAGGGTTTCAGACAGAAAGGAAATAGGATTTTTATCTGAATACCATCTGTTAACCAGTTTTTCGGAAATTCTGTTTCTGATAATTGAACACCATTATAGGTGCATTTAACATGCATTTCTCTATTCCACTCCTTCAAATCCTCGTACCACTCGGGGAATTGAAATAAGAGCATACGGCCGAGGTTTTTAGCTATTATCAATGAAGGCAATATGATGTATTTTCTAAGAATTGATTGGGTTACTAACATAGTACCTCTTATTGCTTGAGCAAATATAATAGTATCCCAAGTTTCTGCTATTGCTATCCTTTCATTCTCGTTTTTTTTATCTGCAATTTTTTTTGCCTTTTCTTTTGCCTCTTCCTCCTCAGAATCCGAAGTTTTGAATTTCGGTCCTGTATCTATCCAATTTCTAAAAATGAGATTCATTGTTCGGGAGATATCAAAAGAAAAAAAAAAAGTTTTGTCTATTCTGTCCAAAAAAAGCAGGGAATGCACATTCGCTTGAAACATTTCCCAAGTAACTATTTTACGTCTTTGAGCGCGCATGGATCCTTTTACTATATCCCGACGAAAATCTGATTGTTGCGAGTAACGTATCAAAGCCAACTCTTCTGCTTGATCACTATTAGTACTGGTACTAGTATGAGTATTGGTATTCTGATCCGGATCCGCCTTATCAGTATAAATTACCACACGTTTGGCTTTTCTTGAACGAATCCCATGATTTTCTGTTGATTCTTCCTCATTTTCCTCCTCCCGCTCTTCAAAAGAATCGATCAATTTGTATGATCGTCGAGGAATCTTTTTACCGATTTCTTCTATTCCAATAGATTTTTTTTGAATTGTTTGATTATTTGGATCAGTTGTAATTACATCGAATAGAAATTTCAAACATTTTGTTTTATTTTCTGAATCAAATCTTCTTTGTTCGGATATTAAAACAAGCTTTTTCAAATTAAGATTAAAACCAGTTGTTGATTTCCTAGCTAATTCACTGATAGAGGTCAAGAAAGGACCAATGTCTGTCGATAATGATTCTCCATTAAATATATCCATTTTATGTTCAAGTTTTTGGTAATCAGTAGGAAGCATATCATGAATC